TCGATATTGAATCAATTGAACGCACTTCTAACACCTGTTCCACTTTTGGAAGACCTTGCGTTATATCACCAGATCTTGATTTTTCATATATAAATGTAACTAATGTATCGCCTTCGTAAAGGATTTCCCCATAATGTCCATGAACAGTTGCTCCTGGAGTAGCCAAATAAGGCTTAGCTGATCGTATTACCACAGAGTCAACTTGAACAATTAGAACTTGACCCGATTTTAAATGCGGTCCTTTTTTGGCTATACATACATTTTCACAAAGAAACTGCCCAAGACTAACGATTGGAGATGTCTCTTCACAATAATTGTAATGGAGAAAATACCAATTCAAATGGAATGGATTCAAAATGATGTTACTGCATGAATAGGGATTATAAATTTGACCATTTTCATCCAGTAAATAATATTTAAGTATTTGAAAAATCTGTTTGAAATTGTCAAGTTGCAAATAGTTAGTTACCAAGATCTGATTATGGGTTATTAAATGGGAAAATAAATCAAAATTATAAATTGGAAAACCTGTTCCTAACGGGCCCAACGAATTCCTAATTGGAATTAGGGGGTTCTTTTTGATTGATTCTTTTATCACATTGGGAGATTTTACATTGTTGAATGGGCCTATTCGAAAACAATTGGATGATGACAAAATTATCAAAGATTGAGATTCCTTATTTCGATTCAACAACGCATGGATAGTTCCTTGATTTGGATTAAGGGATTCTTTAATCCTTGCCTTGGAATAGGAATAAATGGAAGAAAATGGATTGACATTAGCGCGATCTGATCCATTCTCAGAGATCAATCCTGAACCCGACAGATCGTTCCTTTTTCCGGTATAAGAAATAGGTGACTTAGCTAAGTCGATTCTTAGAAAATATCTAAGCAAACCATTTGTCCTTATTTCAACAAAGGAAGCACAGGCCTTTTCGATTTTTTTGTCTTGGTCCCAATTCAACACTAAAGAAGTCCGAACTAATTGAATACTTGTGTCCCAAATTTCAAGAATTGGGTCGTAATAAAGGATATAATTGACAACTCGAAGTTGTAGATTATCACTTTCCTGCAAGAGATCCGGCGGGAAAAGTCTTCCTAAATTTATACCATCCGTTTTTTTATATGGGACTACAGGTTGAACCAAAACAAAATACTTTTTTTCATACCTGGAAAGTTTCATTCGTTGGATATAGAGCCAATTTTTCAATTTTTTGTATTCTTTGGAATTTGGTTTTCCCCCTCCTGGCGGTATCAATCGGAATGCCTTATTTGTCTTTCCAGGAAAATGGATATCTCCAGAAAAGATTATCAGTTTCATTTTTTCTGCTTTTTTCTTCACTCGGACCAATCCGCCTACCCGACTTCTTCTATTGAAAGTGATTTGTGTATCTGCCCCAATAATACTATTGTGCCGTACCATTATGGAAGAAGATTCGGCCAAAATGTGGACTTCCACGGGAATAAAAAAAAATGGATTTACTTCCTTTTGGTATTTTGGCCAAAATACCTTGACTCCTCGATACTCAATCAAATCCTCTTCGTTGACGATTGAATTTAGTTCTCTAGTCTCATATTTAGTAAGTCCCGAGCTCTTTCTTATATATCGAGGATCATCGAAATAAGCAAGAATACTATTTCTACGGAGAATACCATTTATGGGGATTTCCATTGAGATACCTGAAGAGGGTATTAGTTGGTTCTCGCCTTCTTGAATCGATTCGAGTGGGATTATGAATCTATTTCTTCGCCTCTTTGCCAATAAATCAGAATTACCGTCGAGAATGGCCGGATATCTGAGATTACAACGACCCGTAGATGTCATTCGATTCAGTTCTGAATAATCAGGAATCCTATCTCCTTTTTGATTTTTACCAGAAAAATACGAACTAAAAAATTTGTGTCTCACTTGATTATTAGTTACTGAGGGGTTAGCAATATATCTTGGCTTGACAGAAAGAGAATAAGCGTTCATTTGATCTTGATCCTTGTGGATCGAACAAGGGCCTAGGCTGTATCTCAAGGGCTCCCCTAATAATATCCATAAATGACTTGTTTTTGGTAAGAGATGAATATTACCATATGTAAATTCAGGTGCATGGTACACATCAGTATTCCAGTGCATTTCGCCTTCTGAGTCAGAATAAATATGTTTTCGAACCTTCTCTTTCAAATTCAAAGTGGATGTTCTCGCGCGAATCTCAGCAATCACTTGTTCTGATTCTACATATTGATCGTTTTGAACTAAAAGAAAACTTTTGGGCGGAATACACACATTGTGTATAATATCTTCACTCTCAATAGTTACATACAAGTCTCTAGAACATAGAAAAGCAGGATGTCCATGACGTGTACGTGTCGGATGAACCAAATCCTCGTTGAATTTTATTTTTCCATTAGAAGGGGCTCGCACATGTTCTGCAGTACCCCCTGTAAATACTCCGCCGGTATGAAAAGTTCTTAATGTTAATTGAGTGCCCGGTTCTCCAATAGATTGACCTGCAATAATACCTACGGCTTCTCCTAATTCGACCAGGTCGTCATGAGCTGGACTCCGGCCATAACATAATTGACAAATCCAAGATGTACTCCTACAAGTAAAGGGGGTTCGAATAGAGATTGGTTGTGCTCTAAAAGTTATGAATCTACTGACAAGTCCAACCCCAATATCTTGATTTCTAGTAGCAATACATCGCGAACCTATATATATATCATCTGCTAATACACGGCCAATTAATGTTTGGATAAAAATCCTGTCCGCCATCATTCCATTTCGAGGACTTACAGAAATACCTCGAACGGTGCCACAATCTGTTCGACGTACAACAATGTGTTGAACTACTTCAACAAGTCTGCGCGTGAGATATCCTGCATCTGATGTTCGGATAGCGGTATCCACAACCCCTTTACGGGCTCCGTAGCAAGAAATAATGTATTCTGTTAAAGACAGTCCTTCGCGTAAATTGCTTTGAATGGGTAAATCAATCATTTGCCCTTGGGGATCCGACATTAATCCTCTCATACCTACTAATTGATGTACCTGAGATGCATTTCCTCTGGCTCCCGAAAAAGACATTATATGGACTGGATTAAAAGGATCGGTCATCCGAAAATTAGGATTCATTTCTTGTCGCAAATATTCACTTGTGGCATACCATATTTCGATCGATTGACGTAATTTTTCTACCGCGTGTACATTCCCATAATGATGGTGTTTTTCCAAAATAAAACTTTGTTGTTCAGCGTCTTGAACTAACCATCTTTTAGAAGGTATTGTTAAAAGATCATCAATTCCTAATGAAATGGATGCGGCGGTAGCTTGTCGGAAACCCAGAGTCTTTACTTGATCCAGGATATGTGATGTATATCCTATTCCATAGTGATCAATAAATCGACTAATAAGCCGTTTCATGGCAGTTCCGTCTATCACTTTATTGTGAAAGACCTGAGTGGGCCGTTCTGCCATCAGTACCTCCATATTGCGCTGAGTAGAATTTGACAATGGGCTTGAGTCAGTGATTGGAAAACTTCCTTTTCTAGATCTTGATTCACGTAGAAATTCTGCAATTATGGTCCTAGTTAACCCGGAGAGACTCGAATTCCCGTTGGTAGCATAGAATTACAACAGCCCTGCCAAAACCCCTGTATGGCTTCTTCTATTTCTCGATAAAGGGAAATATGACCAAGAGTGGTTCGAATATATATATAAAGAATTTCTTTTTTTATACTTCGTACTATTAGATAGTGTCCATAAATCTCATAATAGGTCCCCACAGATTCATAGTGAATTTCGATGGGAGCTTCTCTTGCAGCAATAACGCGTTGATCTAGTCGCCACCGCAGCCACAAAGGACTACCTAAATTGATTCGTTTTTGCCTATAAGCTCCAATTGCATCATAGGGATTACAAAAAAAGGGTTCTTTTTTTTTTGTATACTTATAGTTATTATCTTCATTTTGATAGTTTCTACGATTACATGGATTATACCTATTTACACAAATACCCCGACGATTTCCACTCGTTAAGACATAGAGTCCACTAAGCATATCTTGAGTTGGTGCCGAAATCGGATCCCCAATAGTTGGAGACAAAAGATTCATATGAGAAAACATAAGTAAACGCGCCTCTGCTTGAGCCTCCAAAGATAAAGGCACATGAACAGCCATTTGATCCCCGTCAAAGTCTGCATTGAAGCCCTTACAAACTAATGGATGTAAACAAATAGCGCGCCCTTCCACTAAAACGGGGAGGAATGCCTGTATGCCTAATCTATGCAGAGTAGGCGCTCTATTCAGCAATACAGGATGGTCATCCAGAATTTCCTGAAGTATTTCCCATACAATCGGTTTTTTTTTCCGAATTTGACTCTTAGCAACTCCTATGTTCGAAGCAAGATGTTTTCTAATTAGGTCACGAATTACAAATGCCTGGAAAAGTTCTATTGCTATTTCGCGAGGTAATCCACATCGATGTAATGAAAGTGAAGGGCCCACGACAATCACGGACCGCCCTGAATAATCGACCCGTTTACCAAGCAGAGTCTCGCGAACTCTTCCTTCTTTGCCTTCAATTACATCTGAAAGCGACTTGTAAACTCTATTATGATCATCCCTCATTGGTTGTCCGCAGATTCCATTATCAAGAAGTGCATCCACGGCTTCTTGTAGCAATTTTTCCTGAGATATTATTAATTCTTCTGGCGTAGCTATACTTGTTGTTAATAGATCTGTAAGAGTATTATTCCGATAGATAATTCTTCTATAGATTTCATTAATATCCGAGGTCACTAGTTTATCCTCATCTATATGATAGATTGGTCTCAACTCAGGAGGAAGAACTGGTAATAGACACAAAACCATCCATTTTGGTTCTATATTTGTTCGAATAAAATGCTTAGCCAATTCCATGCGTCTAAGCAAAAAATCTTTTCTTCTTCCAACTTTTCGATCTTCCCATTCATTCCCTGTGGGTTCCTCTTCCTCCAATTCTTTCCATTCTA